TTTATCATGAAAGGTAAAAGGGGGTAAAGGAACCGTGTGTTGATTGTCCACTAAATGTAAGTTTTCTTCTTCCGTATGTAAAAAAGGAATAAATAAATCAATCAAATTGCGGGAGGCTTCATGAAGTGCTTCTTTAGGAGTTAAACTTCCATTTGTCCATATTTCAAGAAAGAGTATTTCTTGTTTATCATTCCCATTCCCATAAGAATGAATACTATGATTCGTGTTTCGAACAGGCATGAATACAGCATCTATAGGATAACTTCCGTCTTGAAAGTTGTTATTTGGCGTTTTTATAAGATATCCGCGATTCCTCTCTATTTGTAATCCAATACACAATTCAATGGGTTCCGTCAAGCTAGCTATATGCTGTGTATTGTCAACGACTTCTACATAAGGCGGTAAGATGATATCTTGAGCAGTTACATATCCAGGACCCCTGACATAAATAGACGCGTCACAAGTTCCATATAGATTACTTCTCAATACAATTTCTTTCAAATTCATTAAAATGTCATGTACTGATTCTTGAATACCTACTAGGGTAGAATACTCGTGTGGTATTTTATCAAATTTTGCACGTGTGATACATGTTCCTTCTATTTCTCCAAGCAAAGCTCTGCGCATCGCAATGCCTATTGTGTCAGCTTGACCTTTCATAAGTGGAGACAGAATAAAGCGTCCATAATACAGACGCTTATTGTCTGCTTTTGATTCAACACACTTCCACTGCAGTGTCCGAGTAGATACTGTTACTTTCTCTCGAACCATAATAATATTATTTGATCAAACCATTGAATTATTTTGAATTATTTTTTTCTCTTGTTTATCTTGAAATCTCTTCAATTTTTATTTCTACACACGTCGTTTTTTCGGAGGTCTACATCCATTATGTGGCATAGGGGTTACATCCCGCACAAAAGTTAATAGTATACCACTTCTGCGAATAGCGCGTAATGCCGCGTCTCTTCCGAGACCGGGTCCTTTTATCATGACTTCTGCTCGTTGCATACCTTGATCCACCACTGTACGAATAGCGTTTCCTGCTGCGGTTTGAGCAGCAAAGGGCGTTCCTCTTCTTGTACCCTTGAATCCACAAGTACCGGCAGAGGACCAAGAAACCACTCGACCCCGTACATCTGTAACAGTCACAATAGTATTATTGAAACTTGCTTGAACATGAATAACCCCCTTTGGTATTCTCCGTGTATTTTTACGTAAACCAATACGTCCATTCTTACGCGAACCAATTCTCGGTATAGCTTTTGCCATATTTTTTCATCTCATAAATATGAGTCAGAGATATATGGATATATCCATTTCGTGTCAAAAAAGAGCCCCCCTTTTTTACTTTTACATCAGGTGTTTTAACAAGTCTGATTATCCTTGTCTTTGTTTATGTCTTGGGTTGGAACAAATTACTATAATCCGTCCCCGCCTACGGATTAGTCGACATTTTTCACAAATTTTACGAACAGAAGCTCTTATTTTCATATTTGGCATTCCTCATTTTAATTCTGAATCTACTTTTTGGAAGAAAATAGGTTTCTTGAAATTTTTCATCTCGAATCATATTCCCACGAAAGAAATGTTGAAGTTGATAAAAACACCTAATCTTTCGAATCCTTATTGCGAAGTCGATAAATTATACGTCCTCTGGTTGAATCATAACGACTTACTTCAATTTTTACTCTATCGCCTGGTAGTATCCGTATAAAACTACGTCGGATCTTTCCTGAAACATAACCTAGAATTATATCTTGATTATCTAAGCGAATCCGGAACATACCGTTGGGAAGGGATTCAGTAATTAAACCTTCATGAATCCATTTTTGTTCTTTCATTCCAGGTAAAGCCTCCTTGAAGTATCAACTGATGGAGTAGGAACGATATTAGACAACCCGCCCCTTTTCTTTTTGTTTTCACAAATAAGAAGTTTCGGACCCAATTCGTATATTAGAAGGATTACCATATATAACACAAAACTTCTCCACCAATTCGTTCTAGTCGAGCCTCTCGGTCTGTCATTATACCTCGAGAAGTAGAAATAATTACAATTCCCATCCCACCTAAAATTCTAGGAATTCGTTGGTAATTCGAATAGATTCGTAGACCAGGCCGACTGATTCGTTTTAAATTTAAAAAATTTCTATAAGGCCTTTTCCTATTCCTTCTATGCCGTAGGGTTAAAACCAAAAAAGATTTTTTGGTTTCTTGATGTTTTCTCACGTTTTCGATAAAACCCTCTCGTAAAAGTATTTTAACAATATTTTCAGTGATATTAGTAGATGCTATTCGAACCACCCTTTTTCTATCCATATCAGCGTTTCGTATAGAGGTTATTATGTCAGCAATAGTATCCCTACCCATGGTGAATTAAAATTCTTGGTGCTCCCCAATTTTGATATAATCAACATGTTTTTCTTGTTTTTTACTTATTTGTTTATGAATTTAAATTAAAGGCATATGCATGAGACACAATCTACTATAAATTCTTAATCTCTTTCTTTCAAATACCTTACTATAACATAACCATATGATGGTCTTATCTTATTTTAAAAGACCTTACAATACCTCCGGAGCTAATGAAACTATTTTAGTAAAATTTAACTGTCTCAATTCCCGGGCAATTGCACCAAAAACTCGAGTTCCTTTGGGGTTTCCTTCTTGGTCAATGACAACTGCAGCATTGTCATCATATCGTATTATCATACCGTTATCACGTTTGAGTTCTTTACAAGTACGTACAATTACAGCTCTGACCACCTCTGATCTTGCTAGGGGCATATTTGGCACTGCTTCTTTGATCACAGCAACAATAACGTCACCGATATGAGCATATCGACGATTGCTAGCTCCTATGATTCGAATACACATCAATTCTCGAGCCCCGCTGTTATCCGCTACATTCAAAAGAGTCTGAGGTTGAATCATATCAGTTTTTTAGAATATATTCTTTCAATGCAAAGCAAAGAGTGAAGAAAAAAAAAAGAAATATTGTTTGTCCAAAGAAAGAAACCGGCACCCGTGGTTGTTTTTTTATCCCCAAGACCTTTTTCTTTTGATTCTTTTTATCCCGAAATAATAAATTGAGTTCGTATAGGCATTTTGGACGATGCTATTGAAATCGCCCTTCTGGCTATATTTTCTGTTACTCCACCCATTTCATAAAGTATTCGACCTGGTTTAACAACAGCTACCCAATATTCAGGGGATCCTTTCCCCGAACCCATACGTGTTTCTGCGGGTCTTACTGTAACCGGTTTGTCTGGAAATATACGTACCCATATTTTTCCACCGCGGCGTGCATTTCGTGTCATTGCTCGTCGACCTGCTTCTATTTGTCTAGATGTGATCCAAGCAGGTTCAAGTGCCTGAAGAGCGTATTTACCGAAAGAAATATGATTACCTCGATAAGATATTCCCTTCATTCTTCCTCTATGTTGTTTACGAAATCTGGTTCTTTTGGGGTTATAGTTGATGGTTGGTTCTGAATTCCATCTCTACTACAGAACTGGACATGAGAGTTTCTTCTCATCCAGCTCCTCGCGAATAATAAAATTTTCAAATTGTCTATTATTCATTTGTATATCTTGTTTTTTTAGCTAACTAAACATAAACATATTTCTATTTTAAATTTTTAAATATCGTATTTTTTTATGTTATAACGAATCTTTTTTTTGTTTTGCTTTTTATCCTATTGTATTGACCAAAAATTCTCAATTCAAGAAAATAAAGTTTTCACGGGCGAATATTTACTCTTTTCGGTGCTATTTCAGTTGTAGGGTTAACTCATGACTTTTCTTTTCCCAATAAATGAAGGAATTAGTCTCTGGTTTGTTTCGCCATCCCGATCAATGAGTCTGTTGTCAATAGATTTGGATTCACAGGTTCCATCGTTCCCATCGCTTCTTACTTAATGGTTAGGTCTGATTTCTACAATGGAGCTCATAATGAAATTTTTTGTTAAGCCAATTTTCTTAATCTTTATTAGCTCGAAGCTCTTATTTTTTTTTGTTCTATGAACAGATTCATTTTCTTTTTTATGAATCCATATTGATTAATGCTTTATTACACTGCTTTTTTATGAGATGACTCATAAACCTTACATATTGGATGGAATTTTATATCGCTGGTTTTGTTTGTTTCTCCCCTTCTTTCACCCTTCCATTTATCCACATCTTTCTTCTTCGCTTCACAACTTAGAATCAGATTTATTTTTCTTTTGTTTATGCAAAAAAGATTTCAGTTGCTACAGTGATATGACCGATATATCATATCTTGACTGGTTCTTTGGATCCAGATAATGTGAAGTGATGAGTTGGTTATTAGTTCTATAGTTATTTGTTTATACAAAGAGGCTGGTCTTTTTTTTTTCTTTAACCCTAACCCTAAAAAACCAACGAGTCGCACACTAAGCATAGCAATTATTTTCAAAGGGTCGATCTAATTTTTATTCAACCTTATAGAATTAGAATTGTTCATTTTGGTTTTATTTTGATTGAACAGAAAAAGGGAACGAATTTCTATTTTTTTGTTCCATCGCTGGATCGACGGGAAAGACAAGTAAAGGTTTATTATTACCCGTCTATAAATATCCAAATTTTTATGCCTAAAACCCCATAGATAGTTCGAACTGTATAAGAACAATAATCAATTTTAGCTCGAATGGTTTGGAGGGGAACCCTGCCCTCTCTGATCCATTCGACACGCGCAATTTCTTTTCCGTCGATACGCCCTGAAATTTGTACTTGAATTCCTTTTGTATCTGCTTGTTCAGTTAATTCAATAGCCTTTTTCATTGCTTTTCGAAAAGAAACTCTATTCTTTAATTGGCCGGCTATAAATTCTGCAAGAATATTAGGGCTTCCGTAGGGTTTTGCAATTCTTGTGATAGTAATGTTAAGTTTTCGGTTGACACAATTAAATTCTTTTTGTAGATTCATCTGCAATTCTTCGATTCCTCGTGGTCGATTTTCTATTAATAACTTTGGGAATCC